GGTATCCGCGATCTCTCTTGATTTGTAATCCAATACGCAAATCAATTGGTTCCGTCAGGTTAGCTATATGCTGTGTTGTGTCAACTATTTCCACGGAAGGTGGTGAGATGATATCTTGAGCGGTTACGTATCTAGGACCCCTGACGCAAATGGATGCGTCTCTAACTCCATACAGATTACTTCTCAATACAATTTCTTTCAAATTTATTAAAATTTCATGTACCGATTCCTCAATACCTACTATCGTAGAATATTCATGCGGCACCCTCTCAGATTTTGCACGTGTGATACATGTTCCTTCTATTTCTCCAAGTAGAGCCCTTCGCATGGCAATACCTATGGTATCGGCTTGCCCTTTCATGAGCGGGGACAGAATGAAACGACCATAATAAAGACGCTTACTGTCTACTCTTGATTCAACACATTTCCACTGTAGTGTTCGAGTGGATCCTGCTATTTCCTCTCGAACCATACTAAATATTATTATTTGATCAGATCATTGAATCATTTATTTCTCTTGCAATCCGTTTAATTCTTATTTTTACACACGTCTTTTTTTAGGAGGTCGACATCCATTATGTGGCATAGGTGTTACATCACGTACGAAACTTAATAGTATACCACTTCTACGAATGGCCCGTAATGCTGCGTCTCTTCCGAGACCAGGACCCTTTATCATAACTTCTGCTCGTTGCATACCCTGATCAACTACAGTACGAATAGCATTTGAGGCGGCGGCTTGAGCAGCATAGGGTGTCTTTCTTCTTGTGCCTTTGAATCCAGAAGTACCGGCGGAGGCCCAAGAAACCACCCGACCTCGTACATCTGTAACAGTTACAATAGTATTGTTGAAACTCGCTTGAACATGAATAACCCCTTTTGGTATTCTACGTCCATTCTTACGTGAACCAATACGTCCATTCCTACGCGAACCAATTTTTGGTATAGGTTTTGCCATATTTTTTCATCTCATAAATATGAATCAGAAATATACAGAAAGATACGGAGATATCCATTTCGTGTTAAAACAGATCCTTTATTTTTACATGGCCCTTCTTTGAGAAATTTTCTAAAAGAAAGATTATCCTTGTCTCTGTTTATGTCTCGGATTGGAACAAATCACTATAATTCGTCCGCGCCTACGGATCAGTCGACATTTTTCACAAATTTTACGAACGGAAGCTCTTATTTTCATATTTCTCACTCCTTACCTTAATTTGAAATCTATTCCTTGGAAGAAAATAAGTCTCTTGTATTTTCTTTTTTAGCTTCGAGTTGTATCTCTTTTCGATTTTTACTCTATCTCCCGGCAGTATCCGTATCAAACTGCGTCGGATCCTCCCTGAAATATAACCTCGAATTAGATCTTCATTATCTAAACGGACCCGGAACATACCGTTGGGAAGTGATTCAGTAATTAAACCTTCATGAATCAATTTTTGTTCTTTCATCCAGGTAACCCCTTGAAATATCATCAACTAATGGAGGAAGAGTTATATAACTCACTTTTCCTCTCTATTTCACAAATAGGAAGTTAGAGATCAAATTAGGATACCGGAGGAAGATCACCATATATAGCACAAAATTTCTCCTCCAATTTTTTCTAGTCTAGCTTCTCGATCTGTCATTATGCCTCGAGAAGTGGAAAGAATTACAATTCCCATTCCACCTAAAATCTTAGGAATTTTTTGATAGTTGGAATAGATTCGTAGACCAGGTCGACTGATACGTTTTAAAATAGTTCTATATATTCCTTTCCTAGTCCTTCTATGGCGCAAGGTTGAAACCAAGAAATCTTTGTTACTTTCCTGATGTTTCCGAACGTTTTCAATAAAACCTTCTCGTAGGAGTATTTTAACAATGTTTTCGGTGATATTAGTGGATGCTATTCGAACCGTTCCATTTTTACTCATGTCAGCATTTCTTATAGAAGTTATTATATCAGCAATAGCGTCTCTGCCCATGACGAATTCTAATTATTGGTGCTTCTTAATTTTGATATAATCAACATGTTTTTTTATTTTGAATTATTCAATTTAAATTATTAATTATTAAAAGTATATGCGTGAAACACAATCTACTAATTTAATCCATTTCAGATATCCTACTATAACTATATCATAGTTTCATCTACTAGTATTTATAATACTTCAGGAGCTAATGAAACTATTTTAGTAAAATTAAATTGTCTCAATTCCCGAGCAATCGCGCCAAAAACTCGAGTTCCTTTTGGATTTCCTTCTTGATCAATGACAACCGCAGCATTGTCATCATATCGTATTATCATACCGTTGTCACGTTTGAGTTCTTTACATGTACGTACAATTACAGCTCGAATTACTTCTGATCTTTCTAGAGGCATATTGGGCGCTGCTTCTTTGATTACAGCAACAATAACGTCACCAATATGAGCATATCGATGATTACCAGCTCCTATGATTCGAATACACATCAATTCTCGAGCTCCGCTGTTATCTGCTACATTCAAAAGGGTCTGAGGTTGAATCATATCATTTTTATTTGAATCTGTTATTTCAATGCAAAGAATGAGGAAAAAAAGAAATAGTGTTTGTCTAGAAATAAATAAACCCGCGGTTGTTTTTTCATCCTCAATACCCCTTTTGTTTATCTTTAGTTCTATATCCCTATCCTGAAATAATAAATTGAGTTCGTATAGGCATTTTGCACGCAGCTATTGAGATAGCTGCTCTGGCTACAGTTTCAGGTACTCCACCCATTTCATAAAGTATTCGGCCTGGTTTAACAACGGATACCCAATATTCGGGAGATCCTTTCCCCGAACCCATACGTGTTTCCGTAGGTCTTATTGTAACAGGTTTGTCTGGAAATATACGTACCCATATTTTTCCACCACGACGCGCATATCGTGTCATTGCTCTTCGCCCTGCTTCTATTTGTCTAGCTGTGATCCAAGCGGGTTCAAGTGCCTGAAGAGCATATCTGCCGAAACTAATATGATTGCCCCGACAAGATATTCCCTTCATTCTTCCTCTATGGTGCTTACGAAATCTAGTTCTTTTAGGGTTATAGTTGATGGTTTTTTATTAATCCCACCTCTACTACAGAACCGGACATGAGAGTTTCCTCTCATCCAGCTCCTCGCGAATGAAAAGATTCGATACAGATACACATCTATTTAATAATTAGTACACTAAACTAAGTAATGGGATTTATTGATATTTCATTTATTATATTACATAGGAAGCTCCATATATGGCTAGATGTGTATATTTATAGATAATGCTTATTTTTTATAACGAATCCCTATTTTTTTTTACTCTTATCGAGTCAAGCCAATATTGTATTGTAATACAATAAATAAATAAGGGTTTCGCGGGCGGATATTGACTCTTTCCTGCTTCATTCGTAGGATCAATCCATGACCTCTCAGAGTAAATCAATTTGTTCTTGGTTCGTTCCGCCATCCCGCCCGATGAATCATTAGGATTCATTTTTCTTTTATATTTTATTTCTATTTTAATAGTAGAATCTTATATAGTCACAGGTTTCGTCGTTCCTATAGCTTCTCTATTAATGGTTAGGCCTGAACTCTGCAACGGAGCTCCCAACAAAATTTGTTCCCGAGTCAATCTCCTCAGTTTCTATTAACCCAAGGCTCTTTATTATTTATATTATACTTTATTATTTGTATTATTATATATATTAATATATCAAATGCTTTATCACACTGCCTTTTATGAGGTGATTCATAGACCATACATATTGGAATCATCTATCATTGATATTTTTGTTCTCTCTTTCTATCACCTTTCCATTTATCCGCATCCCTTTATTTTTTTCTTCAAAATCCATAATCAGATTTGTTTTTTATGAAAATTTCAGTTGTTACAACTATATGATTGATTCAGTCATTCAGTCATATAGTGACTGTTTCTTGGGATCTCGACAATACGAAGCAATAAGTTGGTTATTAGTTTTTCGTTTATTTTATTGTTTTATTTTATATACTTATTAAGTTTATAGTAAGTTTATAGTGGGGGTCAGTCTTTTTTTTTTTTTTGAAGCCCAGCTTTAAACTCTAAAGAAAAAACTAACGAGTCACACACTAAGCATAGCAATTATATCAAAAGTAAGATTAATCTATTTTTTATTCAACCTTATATAATTATAATTAGAATTGTTTATTTTTGTTTGATTTAACGGGAAAAGGAAAAAAACAGAAATAGTTTCTCATTTTTTGTTCTATCACTGGACAGAATGGCAAGATAAAAAAAAGGTCTATTATTCCTCGTTCACAAATATCCAAATTTTTAGGCCTAATACTCCATGGATAGTTCGAATTGTATAGGAACAATGATCAATTTTAGCACGAATTGTTTGTAGAGGAACTCTACCTTCTCTGATCCATTCGACACGTGCAATTTCTTTTCCGTCGATACGCCCTGCAATTTGTATTTGAATTCCCTTTGTATCTGTTTGTTCAGTTAATTCAATAGCTCTTTTCATTGCCTTTCGAAACGAAACTCTATTTCTTAATTGTGAAGCCATATATTCTGCAAGAATATTAGGGTGTCCATAAGGTTTTTCAATTCTTGTGATAGCAATATTGAGTCTTCGGTTCACAGAATTAAACTCTTTTTGTACATTCATCTGTAATTCTTCGATCCCTCGCGTTCGGCCCTCTATTAATAAATTGGGAAACCCAATATAGATTATGACCTGGATCAAATCGATTCTTTTTTTAATTTCTATTCGTGCAATTCCAATTCCTTCGAAACCTGGGGATATTCTCTTATTTTTTTGTACATAGTTCTTGATACAATTCCGTATTTTCTCATCTTCTTGTAGACCTACAGAAAAATTTTTTGGTTGTGCGAACCAAAAGGAATGATGATTTTGGGTTGTACCAAGTCTGAAACCAAGTGGATTTATTTTTTGTCCCATATTTTTTTATTATATTATCTTTTCATCCATTTTTTTTTCTAAAGATAAATCGAAATTTTAGAGATTCATCTAAAATTTCGATTTATCTTTTAATACAATTGTTATATGACAAGTGGGTCTTTTTATCGGATAACTACGTCCTCTAGCCCTGGGTCTTAACTTTTTCACAAAGGGGCCCCCATTGACTTCGGCTTTACTAATGAATGAATCAGCTTCGTTCAAACCCATATTATGATTAGCATTTGCTGCTGCAGAATAAACCAATTTTAAAATGGGATAAGATGCTCGATAAGGCATGAGTTCCAGTATCATAAGTGTTTCCTCATAAGAACGCCCGCGAATCTGATCAATTACTCTTCGCGCTTTGAAAACAGACATAGATATATGTTTAGCTAAAACTTTGACTTCTCTACCCGAAATTGAGTTCTTTATCATAAGGTTTCTCCCCCGCCAATGAATGATAAGTATCTATTTTTTTTTCCAAATTAATTAACGACGAGATTTATTATCGTTTCTCGCATGTCTCGCGAAAGTCAGAGTAGGCGCGAATTCTCCCAATTTGTGACCTACCATACGATCTGTTATATAAATAGGTAAATGTTCTTTTCCATTATGAACAGCGATTGTATGGCCAATCATTTTGGGTATAATGGTAGATGCCCGAGACCAAGTTACTATTATTTCTTTCTCCTCCCTCATGTTGAGTTTTTCAATTTTTCTCGATAAATGATTAGCTACAAAAGGATTTTTTTTTAGTGAACGTGTCACAGCCGATTACTCCTTTTTTTTACATTTTAAAGATTGGCATTCTATGTCCAATAGAATATCTCGATCTAAGTATGAAGGTAAGAATAAATACAATAATGATGAATGGAAAAAAGAGAAAATCCTTTAGCTGGATAAGGGGCGGATGTAGCCAAGTGGATCAAGGCAGTGGATTGTGAATCCACCATGCGCGGGTTCAATTCCCGTCGTTCGCCCATCACATTATTTCAAATTCCAAAAATTCGATTTTCAATATTCCTATTTACGGCGACGAAGAATAAAACTATCACTATATTTTTTCCTTTTCCTACTTCTTCTTCCAAGCGCAGGATAACCCCAGGGGGTTGTGGGTTTTTTTCTACCAATTGGGGCTCTCCCTTCCCCGCCCCCATGGGGATGGTCTACAGGGTTCATAACTACTCCTCTTACTACAGGACGCTTACCTAGCCAACATTTCGATCCGGCTCTACCCAAACTTTTTTGATTCACCCCAACATTACCCACTTGTCCGACTGTTGCTAAGCAGTTTTTGGATATCAAACGGACCTCCCCAGATGGTAATCTTAATGTGGCCGATTTACCCTCTTTTGCAATCAGCTTCGCTACAGCGCCTGCAGCTCTAGCTAATTGTCCACCCTTTCCAAGTGTGATTTCTATGTTATGTATGGCCGTGCCTAAGGGCATATCGGTTGAAGTAGATTCTTCTTTTTTATCAATAAAAACCCCTTCCCAAACTGTACAAGCTTCTTCCAAAGCATACGGCTTTCTAGATGTATATGATGATATCTAGACAGATGGATCTTATATGAATCATATGATGAAGTACCACATGAGTGGATATATAGGAATCCAAATCTGCCGAATCACTCATGTATGATCTTCTACATCCTAGGTCTCCCCGTTCCGTCATCTGGCTTATGTTCTTCATGTAGCATTCAGACCGAATGACTCTATGAAATTACGTCGATACTTCCACATATTACGGGTAACGTAGGAGACATCTCTATTTTTCCCCCGGGGGATCTTTATAATTACCACTGCTTAGCTTTCAATTCGCCTCTGACCATCAAATTAAATGTGAATAACCCGTCCTCCTCTCTTTGAAACAAGGGGCGCTTCCGGTTCTGTGCGTGCTTCAAACAATTTTGTCTTCTCCATATTACCATATCTCTAGAGTCAATAATTTTCTATGAGGAACTACTGAACTCAATCACTTGCTGCCGTTACTCAACAGTTTTCTGTTGAGGTCTATCCCATAGAGGTACTCAAATTGGATCAGTGATTGATTTCTAGGTTTCGTCGTAAACCTAATTGGTTACTTCCAATTACGTAAATCAATAGTTCAAACCGCACTCAAAGGTAGGGCATTTCCCATTGCTATAGGAACTTCTGTACCAGAAACAATGGTATCTCCAATTATAGCCCCTCTGGGATGTAAAATATATCTCTTCTCACCATCCCCATAGTGTATGAGACAAATGTATGCATTTCGATTAGGGTCGTATTCTATGGTTACGATTCTACCAGATATGTCTTTTTCATTCCGTCGAAAATCGATTTTACGGTATAGACGCTTATGACCTCCCCCTCTATGCCTTGCGGTAATGATTCCTCTGGCATTACGACCTTTACCACAACGATGCTGTCCATAGATCAAATTATTTCGTGGATTGGATTTCACTTGACTGTCTACGGCTCCATTGCGTGTGCTCGGGGTAGAAGTTTTGTATAAATGTATCGCCGTGTTATTAAGTATTTTGCTTTAAGTTCTTTTCTCTATAAGAGGTGGAATAGAATAACCCGGTTGAAGCGTAATGATCATACGTCTGTAATGCATTGTATGTCCCATAATAGGTCCCATTCTTCTACCCTTTCCTGGGAGTCGATGACTATTCATAGCTATTACCTTGACACCAAAGAAGAGTTCGACCCAATGCTTTATTTCTGTCCTAGTTGATCCTGATTCGACATTAGAAGTATATTGATTGTTCCCCAATAACCGAATACTTTTTTCTGTAAATACTGCATATTTGATTCCATCCATAAATCCATTTTCTTCCCTATGAGTTCCAGTATCGATAAGAATTCTAGTTCTTACTGTTCATATGTTATGGTATGAATATACCATACCAATTCGTTATGTATGGATGATGAGATTCCATTGATACAGAGCCAATTCCAATAGACTTATTGAACGTTCCCATTGGCGTGCATCCAGCAGGAATTGAACCTACGAATTTGCCAATTATGAGTTGGGCGCTTTAACCATTCAGCCATGGATGCTTAACAGGGCTCATCGTACATCGTGAATAACCAAATTCCAATTGAAATGAAATCTTTAGGAGGAATCAATGAAAATCTTTAGGAGGAATCAATGAAACGACATCAATTCAAATCCTGGATCTTCGAATTGAGAGAGATATTGAGAGAGATCAAAAATTCTCACTATTTCTTAGATTCATGGATCAAATTCGATTCAGTGGGATCTTTCACTCACATTTTTTTCCACCAAGAACGTTTTATGAAACTCTTTGACCCCCGAATTTGGAGTATCCTACTTTCACGTGATTCACAGGGTTCAACAAGCAATCGATATTTCATGATCAAAGGTGTAGTACTGCTTGTAGTAGCGGTCCTTATATCTCGTATTAACAATCAAAAGATGGTCGAAAGAAAAAATCTCTATTTGATGGGGCTTCTTCCTATACCTATGAATTCCATTGGACCCAGAAATGAGACATTGGAAGAATCTTTTTGGTCTTCCAATATCAATAGGTTGATTGTTTCGCTCCTGTATCTTCCAAAAGGGAAAAAGATTTCTGAGAGTTGTTTCATGGATCCGCAAGAGAGTACTTGGGTTCTCCCAATAAATAAAAAGTGTATCATGCCTGAATCGAACCGGGGTTCGCGGTGGTGGAGGAACCGGATCGGAAAAAAGAGGGATTCTAGTTGTAAGATAGCTAATGAAACCGTAGCTGGAATTGAGATCTCATTCAAAGAGAAAGATAGCAAATATCTGGGGTTTCTTTTTTTATCCTATACGGATGATCCGATCCGCAAGGACCATGATTGGGAATTGTTTGATCGTCTTTCTCCGAGGAAGAAGCGAAACATAATCAACTTGAATTCGGGACAGCTATTCGAAATCTTAGGGAAAGACTTGATTTGTTATCTCATGTCTGCTTTTCGTGAAAAACGACCAATTGAAGGGGAGGGTTTCTTCAAACAACAAGGAGCTGAGGCAACTATTCAATCAAATGATATTGAGCATGTTTCCCATCTCTTCTCGAGAAACAAGTGGGGTATTTCTTTGCAAAATTGTGCTCAATTTCATATGTGGCAATTCCGACAAGATCTCTTCGTTAGTTGGGGGAAGAATCAGCACGAATCGGATTTTTTGAGGAACGTATCGAGAGAGAATTGGATTTGGTTAGACAATGTGTGGTTGGTAAACAAGGATCGGTTTTTTAGCAGGGTACGGAATGTATTGTCAAATATTCAATATGATTCCACAAGATCTATTTTCGTTCAAGTAACGGATTCTAGCCAATCGAAAGGATCTTCTGATCAATTCAGAGATCTTTTCGATTCCATTAGAAATGAGGATTCAGAATATCACACATTGATCGATCAAACAGAGATTCAGCAACTAAAAGAAAGATCGATTCTTTGGGATCCTTCCTTTCTTCAAACGGAACGAACAGAGATAGAATCAGATCGATTCCCGAAATGCCTTTTTGGATCTTCCTCAATGTCCCGGCTATTCACGAAACGTGAGAAGCAGATGAATAATCATCTGCTTCCGAAAGAAATCGAAGAATTTCTTGGGAATCCTACAAGATCAATTCGTTCTTTTTTCTCTGACAGATGGTCAGAACTTCATCTGGGTTCGAATCCTACCGAGAGGTCCACTAGAGATCAGAAATTTTGGAAGAAAAAACAAGATGTTTCTTTTGTCCCTTTCAGGCGATCGGAAAATAAAGAAATGGTTGATATATTCAAGATAATTACGTATTTACAAAATACCGTCTCAATTCATCCTATTTCATCAGATCCGGGATGTGATATGGTTCCGAAGGATGAACCAGATATGGACAGTTCCAATAAGATTTCATTCTTGAACAAAAATCCATTTTTGGATTTATTTCATCTATTCCATGACCGGAACAAAGGGGGATACACGTTACACCACGATTTTGAATCAGAAGAGAGATTTCAAGAAATGGCAGATCTATTCACTCTATCAATAACCGAGCCGGATCTGGTGTATCATAGGGGATTTTCTTTTTCTTCGGTCCGGATCCACTGC